GCTATCGTAGCTTAAGTCAAAGCATAACACTGAAGATGTTAAGATGGGCTCTAGTAAAGCCTCGAAAGCACAAAGGCTTGGTCCTGGCTTTCCTATCAGCTTTAGCCAAATTTACACATGCAAGTATCCGCACCCCCGTGAGAATGCCCTACAGTCCCCTGCTTGGGAACAAGGAGCTGGTATCAGGCACACCCCTACAATTAGCCCACGACACCTTGCTTAGCCACACCCTCAAGGGAATCCAGCAGTGATAAACATTAAGCCAATGAGTGTAAACTTGACTTAGTTATGGCTAAAAGGGCCGGTAAAACTCGTGCCAGCTACCGCGGTTATACGAGAGGCCCAAGTCGATAGGCATCGGCGTAAAGAGTGGTTAAGGTTAAACAAATACTAAAGCCGAACACTTACAAGGCTGTTATACGCACCCGAAAGTAAGAAGAACAACCACGAAAGTGGCTTTATTACACCTGAACCCACGAAAGCCAAGGCACAAACTGGGATTAGATACCCCACTATGCTTTAGCCCTAAACATCGATAGTTTTTTACACCCACTATCCGCCCGGGAACTACGAGCAACAGCTTAAAACCCAAAGGACTTGGCGGTGCTTTAGACCCACCTAGAGGAGCCTGTTCTGAAACCGATAACCCCCGTTCAACCTCACCTTTTCTTGTTCTCCCCGCCTATATACCGCCGTCGTCAGCTTACCCTATGAAGGCCCCTTAGTAAGCACAATTGGTACAACCCAAAACGTCAGGTCGAGGTGTAGCGTATGGAAAGGGAAGAAATGGGCTACATTCCCTATCACAGGGAATTACGAAAAATACCACTGAAACGTGTATCTAGAAGGAGGATTTAGCAGTAAGCAGAAAATAGAGCGTTCTGCTGAAACTGGCCCTGAAGCGCGCACACACCGCCCGTCACTCTCCCCAAGCGCATCCACATAATTTATCCTAAAACCTTTCAACAGCAAAGGGGAGGCAAGTCGTAACATGGTAAGTGTACCGGAAGGTGCACTTGGCAAAACCGGGGCATAGTTCAATGCCAGAACTTCTCTTTTACACTGAGACAGTACTCGTTAGAATCGAGTTGCTCTGATGCTGACTCGCTAGCCCAACCCTAACCAAAAACAACAAGACAAACTAACTAAACCCAAAAACACCAACACCCTCACAACAAATCATTTTTCCCCCCTAGTATGGGCGACAGAAAAGGAATCCACGGAGCGATAGAGAAAGTACCGCAAGGGAATGCTGAAAAACAAATGAAATAAACAAGTGAAGCCTAAAAAAGCAGAGATAACACCTCGTACCTTTTGCATCATGATTTAGCCAGTGAAACCCAAGCAAAGAGCACTTTAGTTTGACAACCCGAAACTAAGTGAGCTACTCCAAGACAGCCTAGCAATAGGGCGAACCCGTCTCTGTGGCAAAAGAGTGGGAAGAGCTTCGAGTAGAGGTGACAAACCTACCGAACTTAGTAATAGCTGGTTGCCCGAAAATTGGATAGAAGTTCAGCCTCCCGGCTTCTCCCTTCCACAGGACCTTCCTCTTCAGCAGATTTAGAAAGAAACCGAGAGAGTTAGTCAAAGGGGGTACAGCCCCTTTGAAACAAGATACAACTTTACATAGGAGGAAAAAGATCAAAATTACCCAAGGCAGTATGTTACGGTGGGCCTAAGAGCAGCCATCCCGATAAAAAGCGTTAAAGCTCAGACACACTACCCTCCAAACCCTAAGTCCCGATTATCAATTCTTACTCCCCTTATCCTATCGGGCCGCCCCATGCTAAACATGGGGGCGATCCTGCTAAAATGAGTATATAAGAGAGCCTAACGTCTCTCTCCCCGCATGCGTGTAAATCGGAAACGGACAACCCACCGAGACTTAACGGACCCAAAAATAGAGGGAACTGAACCACAGACAAAACAACCAGAAAAACACCCAAACAGACAACCGTTACCCCTACACAGGCATGCCCTTAAGGAAAGACTAAAAGAAAGAGAAGGAACTCGGCAAACACACTCAGCCTCGCCTGTTTACCAAAAACATCGCCTCTTGCTAAACCAAAAGTATAAGAGGTCCCGCCTGCCCTGTGACTATATGTTTAACGGCCGCGGTATTTTGACCGTGCGAAGGTAGCGCAATCACTTGTCTTTTAAATGGAGACCTGTATGAATGGCATAACGAGGGCTTGACTGTCTCCTCTTTCAAGTCAATGAAATTGATCTCCCCGTGAAGAAGCGGGGATAGACACATAAGACGAGAAGACCCTATGGAGCTTCAGACACCAAGGCAGATTATGGTTCCTAATCCTAATTAAAAGGATATAAATTGATTAAACCCTGCCCCTATGTCTTTGGTTGGGGCGACCGCGGAGAAACAAAAAACCCCCGCACGGACCGAACGTATTAACGTTTACAACTAAGAGCCACAGCTCTAGCTAACAGAATTTCTGACCAACTAGATCCGGCAATGCCGATCAATGAACCGAGTTACCCTAGGGATAACAGCGCAATCTCCTCTTAGAGTCCATATCGACGAGGGGGTTTACGACCTCGATGTTGGATCAGGACATCCTAATGGTGCAGCCGCTATTAAGGGTTCGTTTGTTCAACGATTAAAGTCCTACGTGATCTGAGTTCAGACCGGAGAAATCCAGGTCGGTTTCTATCTATGATACGATCTTTTCTAGTACGAAAGGACCGAAAAGAAGAGGCCCATGCCTAAAGCATGCCTCACCCTGACCTGATGAAGTCAGCTCAAACAGGCAAAAGGGCGTCAACCCTTATGTCTGAGAAAACGACATGTTGGAGTGGCAGAGCCCGGATAATTGCAAAAGACCTAAACCCTTTACACAGAGGTTCAAGTCCTCTCTCCAACTATGATCTCAACACTTTTCACCCACATCATTAACCCTCTGGCCTACATTGTGCCCGTACTTCTAGCAGTTGCCTTCCTTACACTAGTTGAACGAAAAGTCTTAGGGTACATACAATTCCGAAAAGGCCCCAACATCGTTGGACCCTACGGCCTACTTCAACCTATTGCCGACGGAGTTAAACTATTTACCAAGGAACCAATCCGACCTTCAACCGCCTCTCCCATTCTATTCCTTCTAGCCCCAATACTTGCCCTTACCCTAGCCCTCACCTTATGAGCCCCCCTCCCCATACCCTACCCAATCCTAGACTTAAATCTAGGAATTCTCTTCATCCTAGCCCTCTCAAGCCTAGCGGTATATTCTATCCTAGGCTCAGGCTGAGCATCCAATTCAAAATATGCTCTAATCGGGGCTCTACGAGCTGTTGCACAAACCATCTCCTACGAAGTCAGCCTAGGTCTAATCCTCTTAAACGCTATTATCTTCACCGGAGGCTTCACCCTACAAACCTTTAACACCGCCCAAGAAGCAATCTGACTTCTACTACCAGCCTGACCCCTAGCTGCAATATGATATATCTCCACTTTAGCAGAAACTAACCGAGCACCCTTCGACCTAACTGAGGGGGAATCAGAATTAGTATCCGGGTTCAACGTAGAATACGCAGGAGGCCCTTTCGCCCTATTTTTCCTCGCAGAATATGCAAACATCCTCCTAATAAATACACTTTCTGCCACTCTATTCCTAGGGGCCTCACATATCCCCTCTATCCCTGAGTTTACAGCTATGAACCTAATAACAAAAGCAGCTCTTCTTTCCGTACTATTCCTATGAGTCCGAGCTTCCTACCCGCGATTCCGTTATGACCAACTAATACACCTAATCTGAAAAAACTTCCTCCCACTCACACTAGCCCTAGTTATTTGACACCTCGCACTTCCAATTGCATTCGCCGGACTACCACCCCAAGTATAAACAAAGGAACTGTGCCTGAAGCAAAGGGCCACTTTGATAGAGTGAATAATGAGGGTTAAAGCCCCTCCAGCTCCTTAGAAAGAAGGGACTCGAACCCTATCTGAAGAGATCAAAACTCTTAGTGCTTCCATTACACCACTTCCTAAGTAAAGTCAGCTAAGTAAGCTTTTGGGCCCATACCCCAAACATGTAGGTTAAAATCCTGCCTTCACTAATGAACCCATACATTCTAGCCACCCTGCTATTTGGCCTTGGCTTAGGGACCACAATTACATTCGCAAGCTCCCACTGACTCCTAGCCTGAATAGGCTTAGAAATCAACACCCTAGCCATCATCCCCCTCATGGCCCAACAACATCACCCTCGAGCAGTTGAAGCATCCACTAAATACTTCTTAACCCAAGCAACCGGGGCAGCAACACTACTTTTTGCCAGCACCACCAATGCCTGGCTCACTGGCCAATGAGACATTCAACAAATATCCCACCCCCTCGCAACCACAATAATCATCCTAGCTCTTTCCCTAAAAGTTGGCCTAGCCCCCTTGCACACATGACTACCCGAAGTACTTCAAGGACTAGACCTAACCACAGGACTTATCCTGTCGACCTGGCAAAAACTGGCCCCTTTCGCCCTACTTATCCAAATCCAACCTGCCAGCCCAACCATCCTCATTGCGCTCGGCATCACCTCTACCCTTGTTGGCGGCTGAGGGGGCCTTAACCAAACGCAACTACGAAAAATCCTAGCCTACTCCTCCACCGCCCACCTAGGCTGAATAATTCTTGTTTTACAATTCTCCCCCTCACTAACCATATTAACCCTCCTCACATACCTAATCATGACATCATCAACATTCCTTGTATTCAAATTAAATAAAGCCACAAATATTAACATACTTGCCACTTCTTGAACAAAAGCCCCCGCACTCACGTCCTTGGTCCCCCTTATTCTTCTATCACTAGGAGGTCTCCCTCCCCTAACAGGGTTTATACCAAAATGACTGATTCTCCAAGAATTGACCAAACAAGACCTAGCACCAGCCGCCACACTAGCCGCACTAACTGCCCTCTTAAGCCTGTACTTCTACCTGCGACTAACCTATGCAATAACACTCACAATGTCCCCAAACAATGTAACAGGAACAGCCCCTTGACGCCTCCCATCTTCTCAACTTACACTACCCCTCGCCATTACAACAATAGCAACTATTTCCCTTCTCCCCCTTACCCCCACCATAATTGCACTACTTACACTATAAGGGGCTTAGGATAGTACCAGACCAAGAGCCTTCAAAGCCCTAAGCGGGAGTGAAAATCTCCCAGCCCCTGATAAGACTTGCAGGACACTAACCCACATCTCCTGTATGCAAAACAGACACTTTAATTAAGCTAAAGCCTTCTAGATAGGCAGGCCTCGATCCTACAAACTCTTAGTTAACAGCTAAGCGCTCAAACCAGCGAGCATCCATCTAACTTTCCCCCGCCTAATAATAAGACTAATAGGCGGGGGAAAGCCCCGGCAGACGTCTAATCCGCTTCTTCAGATTTGCAATCTAATATGTAAATACACCTCGGAGCTTGGTAAGAAGAGGGATTAAACCTCTGTCTATGGGGCTACAATCCACCGCTTAAACATTCAGCCATCCTACCTGTGGCCATCACACGTTGATTTTTCTCGACCAATCACAAAGACATTGGCACCCTCTATCTAGTATTTGGTGCCTGAGCCGGTATAGTGGGAACAGCCCTCAGCCTACTAATCCGGGCTGAACTAAGCCAACCAGGTGCTTTACTCGGCGATGATCAAATCTATAATGTGATTGTTACAGCACATGCTTTCGTAATAATTTTCTTTATAGTAATACCAATTATGATCGGTGGATTCGGAAACTGACTTATTCCACTAATAATTGGTGCCCCGGATATAGCATTCCCCCGAATGAACAACATGAGCTTCTGGCTTCTCCCCCCATCCTTCCTACTTCTGCTAGCCTCCTCTGGAGTAGAAGCTGGTGCTGGTACTGGTTGAACGGTGTATCCACCCTTAGCCGGTAACCTAGCCCACGCAGGTGCCTCTGTTGATCTAACCATCTTTTCTCTACATTTAGCAGGGATCTCATCAATTCTAGGAGCTATCAACTTCATTACTACCATTATTAACATAAAACCCCCTGCCATCTCCCAATACCAAACACCCTTATTTGTTTGAGCTGTATTAATTACAGCCGTTCTTCTCCTTCTCTCCCTTCCTGTCCTTGCTGCCGGTATTACAATGCTTTTAACAGACCGAAATCTTAATACTACCTTCTTCGACCCTGCCGGTGGGGGAGACCCGATCCTTTACCAACACCTATTCTGATTCTTTGGGCACCCAGAAGTATATATTCTTATTCTTCCTGGCTTCGGAATGATCTCGCACATCGTTGCATATTACTCCGGCAAAAAAGAACCGTTCGGCTACATAGGAATGGTGTGAGCTATAATAGCAATTGGCCTACTAGGATTTATTGTGTGAGCCCATCATATGTTTACAGTTGGAATGGATGTAGACACACGTGCCTACTTCACGTCCGCTACTATAATCATCGCAATCCCTACTGGTGTAAAAGTCTTTAGCTGATTAGCAACCCTCCACGGAGGCTCAATTAAATGAGAAACCCCTCTTCTATGGGCCCTTGGCTTCATCTTCCTTTTTACAGTAGGGGGCTTAACAGGAATCGTCCTAGCTAATTCATCCCTAGATATTGTACTACACGACACATACTACGTAGTTGCCCACTTCCACTACGTACTCTCTATAGGAGCCGTCTTTGCCATCGTAGCTGCCTTCGTACATTGATTCCCACTCTTCACGGGCTACACTCTTCATAGCACTTGAACAAAAATCCACTTTGGAATTATGTTTGTAGGAGTCAATCTAACCTTCTTCCCCCAACACTTCCTAGGCCTATCTGGAATGCCTCGCCGATACTCAGACTACCCAGACGCTTATACCCTATGAAATACAGTTTCCTCTATTGGTTCAATAATCTCCCTCGTAGCAGTAATCATGTTCCTATTCATTATCTGAGAAGCATTCGCTGCCAAGCGTGAAGTCCTAGCAGTAGCACTAACCACGACAAACGTAGAATGATTACACGGCTGCCCTCCACCTTATCACACATTCGAAGAGCCCGCATTCGTTCAAGTTCAATCAAGCTAGCGAGAAAGGGAGGAGTTGAACCCCCGTGTGTTGGTTTCAAGCCAACCACATAACCGTTCTGTCACTTTCTTTTAAAGACACTAGTAAAACTGACTATTACATCACCTTGTCGAGGTGAAATCGTGGGTTTAACCCCCGCGTGTCTTAATCAGCCAATGGCACATCCCACACAACTAGGTTTACAAGATGCAGCTTCACCAGTAATGGAAGAACTCCTTCATTTCCATGATCATGCGTTAATAATTGTATTTCTTATCAGCACACTAGTTCTTTACATTATTGTCGCTATGGTCTCCACCAAACTAACCAACAAATACATTCTAGACTCCCAGGAAATCGAAATTATTTGAACAATCCTTCCCGCAGTGATTCTTATTCTCATTGCACTACCCTCCCTTCGCATTCTTTACCTGATAGACGAAATTAATGACCCACACATTACAATTAAAGCCATAGGTCATCAATGATACTGAAGCTACGAATATACTGACTATGAAGACTTAGGATTTGATTCATATATGATTCCTACACAAGATTTAACCCCCGGCCAATTCCGTCTATTAGAAGCCGACCACCGAATAGTTGTACCCCTAGATTCCCCAGTACGAGTACTTGTATCTGCCGAAGATGTCCTCCACTCCTGAGCAGTCCCAGCCCTCGGAATTAAAATAGACGCAGTCCCAGGTCGTCTCAATCAAACAGCCTTCGTCACATCTCGCCCAGGGGTATTCTACGGACAGTGCTCCGAAATTTGCGGTGCAAACCATAGCTTTATACCCATTGTAGTTGAAGTTGTCCCTCTAGAACACTTTGAAAACTGGTCATCTCTAATACTTCAAGATGCCTCGCTAAGAAGCTAAATAGGACTAGCGCTAGCCTTTTAAGCTAGAGATTGGTGATTACCGACCACCCTTAGCGACATGCCTCAGCTCCTTCCAACACCCTGATTTGGTACACTACTCTTTGCTTGAGTAGTATTCTTAGGATTTTTCCCTAAAAAAGTAATAACTCACACCTTCCCATACGAACCTGCATCACTTAAGCCACAAAAATTAGAAAAAACCCCTTGAAACTGACCCTGAGCGTAAGCTTTTTCGATCAATTCATAAGCACAACCTATCTAGGGATTCCTCTAATTGCACTCGCACTAACATTCCCCTCTATCCTTTACCCAGCACTTACAACTCGATGATTAAACAACCGACTTCTAACCCTACAAAGTGCATTCATCAACCGTTTTACCCACCAACTCCTTCTACCCCTAAACGTAGGCGGACACAAATGGGCCACCATTTTAGCTTCACTAATAATCTTCTTAATTTCACTAAACATACTAGGTCTTCTTCCCTACACCTTCACCCCAACTGCTCAGCTATCCCTCAACCTAGGATTCGCAGTCCCCCTTTGAATAGCCACAGTAATTATTGGTATGCGGAACCAACCAAACCATGCCTTAGGCCACCTTCTACCAGAAGGTACCCCAAACCTTCTAATCCCAATACTAATTATTATCGAAACAATTAGCCTATTCATTCGACCTCTTGCCCTAGGAGTCCGACTAACTGCTAACTTAACAGCTGGCCATCTCTTAATTCAACTAATCTCAACAGCCGCTTTCGTCCTCCTACCAATAATGCCAACCGTGGCTATTATTACATCAGTAGTCCTAGTCCTCCTGACACTTCTAGAGGTCGCCGTAGCAATAATTCAAGCCTACGTGTTTGTACTACTACTTACACTTTACCTACAAGAAAACATCTAATGGCACATCAAGCACATGCATATCATATAGTCGATCCAAGCCCTTGACCTTTAACAGGCGCAGTTGCTGCTCTACTAATAACATCAGGACTTGCAATTTGGTTCCACTTCCACTCTACTACACTTATGGTTTTAGGAACTATCCTTCTTCTTCTAACAATGTACCAATGATGACGAGACATCGTACGAGAAGGAACATTCCAAGGCCATCACACACCCCCAGTACAAAAAGGACTCCGGTACGGTATAATTTTATTCATTACATCAGAAGTATTTTTCTTCTTAGGCTTCTTCTGGGCCTTCTACCACTCAAGCCTCGCCCCTACCCCTGAACTAGGAGGTTGCTGACCTCCCACAGGAATCACTACACTGGACCCCTTTGAAGTGCCCTTACTAAATACAGCTGTTCTTCTCGCCTCAGGGGTAACAGTCACCTGAGCTCACCATAGCATCATAGAAGGTGAACGAAAACAAGCCATTCAATCACTATCACTAACCATCCTCTTAGGCTTCTACTTCACATTTCTTCAAGCCATAGAATACTACGAAGCCCCCTTCACAATTGCAGATGGTGTCTACGGCTCAACCTTCTTTGTGGCAACCGGCTTCCACGGCCTACACGTTATTATTGGCTCCACTTTCTTAGCTGTTTGTCTCCTACGACAAGTCCAATACCACTTTACATCTGAACACCACTTCGGATTCGAAGCAGCCGCATGATACTGGCATTTCGTAGACGTCGTCTGACTCTTCCTATACATCTCCATCTATTGATGAGGTTCATAATCTTTCTAGTACTAAACTCAGTATAAGTGACTTCCAATCACACGGTCTTGGTTAAAATCCAAGGAAAGATAATGAATTTAGTCTCAACCGTTATTTCCATTGCTATAGCACTATCAATTGCTCTAGCCATCCTATCCTTTTGACTTCCCCTGATAAACCCAGATCACGAAAAACTATCTCCTTACGAGTGTGGGTTTGACCCCTTAGGGACAGCTCGTCTCCCCTTCTCTCTCCGATTCTTTCTCGTCGCTATCCTATTTCTTCTCTTCGACCTAGAAATTGCCCTCCTCCTGCCACTCCCATGAGGAGACCAACTCACATCTCCAACACTAACATTTCTATGAGCCTCAATTGTCCTAGCACTCCTCACCCTGGGCCTTATCTACGAATGACTCCAAGGAGGCCTAGACTGAGCCGAGTAGATAATTAGTCTAAAAAAAACGCTTGATTTCGGCTCAAACACTTATGGTTAAAGTCCATAATTATCTTATGACCCCCGTTCACTTCGCTTTCTCATCAGCTTTTATGCTAGGCCTCACCGGCCTAGCATTCCACCGAACCCACCTTCTCTCCGCTCTTCTATGCCTGGAAGGAATGATGCTGTCCCTATTCATTGCCCTCTCCCTCTGAACCCTTCAATTAAACTCTACAAGTTTTTGTGCAGCCCCCATACTATTACTGGCTTTTTCAGCCTGCGAAGCAAGTGCAGGACTCGCCCTACTAGTAGCAACAGCCCGAACTCACGGAACCGACCACCTACAAAGTCTCAATCTTCTACAATGCTAAAAATTCTTGTTCCAACTCTTATACTAGTACCAACAGCCTGACTAACCCCATCTAAATGACTCTGGCCCTCAACCCTCGCCCACAGCATAATAATTGCACTATTCAGCCTCTCCTGACTAAAAAACACCATAGAAACAGGCTGATCTTCCATCAACCCTTTTATAGCAACAGACCCCTTATCCACCCCCCTACTAGTCCTTACATGCTGACTACTCCCCCTAATAATCCTAGCAAGCCAAAACCACACAGCAGCAGAACCAATTAACCGACAACGAATATACATCACACTACTAACATCCTTGCAAATTTTTCTTATTCTAGCTTTTGGGGCAACCGAAGTAATCATGTTTTACGTAATATTTGAAGCCACCCTAATCCCAACACTAATTATCATTACCCGATGAGGCAATCAGACAGAACGACTTAACGCGGGCATTTACTTCCTATTTTATACCCTAGCAGGCTCCCTCCCACTTCTAGTTGCCCTATTACTTCTACAAAACTACACCGGAACACTATCCCTATTTACCCTCCCCTTCTCCCACCCCCTCCACCTCTCATCCTATGCTGATAAATTATGGTGAGCAGGATGTCTTCTAGCATTTCTTGTTAAAATACCATTATATGGGGTTCACCTTTGATTACCAAAAGCACACGTCGAAGCCCCCGTTGCAGGATCTATAGTACTTGCAGCCGTCCTACTAAAACTAGGAGGTTACGGAATAATACGAATGATAATTATACTAGACCCCCTCACCAAAGAACTGTGTTACCCCTTCCTAATCTTCGCATTATGAGGAGTAATTATAACAGGCTCCATCTGTCTTCGCCAAACTGACCTCAAATCCCTAATTGCATACTCCTCAGTAAGCCACATAGGCCTAGTAGTAGGAGGCATCTTAATTCAAACACCCTGAGGATTCGCAGGAGCACTAATTCTTATAATCGCCCATGGACTGACATCCTCCGCCCTATTCTGCCTAGCTAATACAAACTATGAACGAACACACAGCCGAACTATACTCCTAGCACGAGGCCTACAAGTCGTCCTGCCCTTGATAACAACCTGATGATTCATTGCCAGCCTCGCCAACCTGGCACTACCCCCCCTACCCAATCTTATAGGGGAATTAATAATTATTACCTCCTTATTTAACTGATCCTGATGAACACTAGCACTAACAGGAGCAGGCACTCTCATCACTGCTAGCTACTCCCTTTATATATTTTTAATAACCCAACGAGGCCCCCTCCCCTCACACATCATCGCTCTTGACCCATCACACTCACGAGAACACCTTCTAATAGCCCTACACCTCCTACCCTTACTCCTCCTGATTCTTAAACCCGAATTAATCTGAGGCTGAACAGGTTGTAGATATAGTTTGAACAAAAACAGTAGATTGTGATTCTAAAAATAGGGGTTAGAGTCCTCTTATCCACCGAGGAAGGTCCGCAAGACAGCTGAATACTGCTAAATTTCATACACCCCGGTTGAACTCCGGGGCTTTCATCGTAACTTCCTGCTTCTAAAGGATAATAGTTCATCCGTTGGTCTTAGGAACCAAAAACTCTTGGTGCAACTCCAAGTAGCAGCTATGCACCCTACTTCTGTAATTATAACATCAAGCTTAATTATCATTTTCTCCCTATTAATTTACCCCGTCCTTTCAACCCTAGACCCCGAGCCCCAAAAAGACAACTGAGCCCTCTCACACGTAAAAACTGCAGTAAAGTTAGCATTCCTTGTTAGCCTCCTCCCCCTCTTCCTTTTCCTCAACGAAGGGGCAGAAACAATTATCACGTCATGAAACTGGATAAACACCACAGCCTTTGATATTAATATTAGCTTCAAATTCGACCACTACTCTATTATCTTCACACCAATTGCCCTATACGTAACATGATCTATTTTAGAATTTGCTTCCTGATATATGCACGCCGACCCGTATGTAAACCGATTCTTTAAATACCTTTTAGTTTTCCTCATCGCGATAATCATCCTGGTAACAGCTAACAACCTATTCCAACTCTTCATTGGCTGAGAAGGTGTAGGAATTATGTCCTTCCTGCTCATCGGATGGTGGTATGGCCGAGCAGACGCAAACACCGCAGCCCTACAAGCAGTTGTTTACAACCGAGTGGGTGACGTCGGATTAATCTTTGCAATAGCATGGATAGCAACCAACCTTAACTCTTGAGAAATACAACAAATATTTGTCGCTGCCAAAGACTTCGACCTTACCTTCCCACTACTCGGACTAATCGTAGCTGCCACAGGAAAATCCGCACAGTTCGGACTTCACCCATGACTCCCATCTGCCATAGAAGGTCCTACACCAGTTTCTGCACTACTTCACTCCAGCACTATGGTCGTCGCAGGTATCTTTCTTCTAGTACGAATAAGCCCACTTTTAGAAAACAACCAAACTGCCTTAACTATTTGTTTATGCCTCGGTGCCCTAACCACCCTATTCACAGCTACATGTGCCCTCACCCAAAACGACATTAAAAAAATCGTCGCATTCTCGACCTCAAGCCAACTAGGCCTAATAATAGTAACAATCGGATTAAATCAACCCCAACTAGCCTTCCTCCACATCTGCACCCACGCCTTCTTTAAAGCCATGCTGTTCCTCTGCTCTGGTTCAATCATCCACAGCCTTAATGACGAACAAGACATTCGAAAAATAGGAGGGATGCACCACCTCACTCCCTTCACCTCCACCTGCCTAACTATCGGAAGCCTCGCCCTCACAGGAACACCCTTCCTAGCAGGCTTCTTCTCTAAAGATGCTATCATTGAAGCCCTCAACACCTCGACCCTAAACGCCTGAGCCCTTACCCTCACTCTCCTTGCCACCTCGTTTACGGCTATCTACAGTCTACGCGTAGTATATTTCGTATCAATAGGACACCCCCGATTTAATCCTCTCTCACCCATCAACGAAAATAACCGCGCAGTCATTGCACCCATCAATCGACTCGCTTGAGGAAGCATTATCGCCGGCCTACTTATCACCACCAACATACTCCCACTAAAAACACCAATTATATCCATACCCCCACTACTAAAACTTGCCGCCCTAACCGTAACGATTCTAGGACTACTTACTGCCCTAGAACTTGCATCCCTAACAAGCAAGCAATTTAAACCCACCCCTTACCTAACTACCCACCACTTCTCCAATATGCTAGGCTTTTTCCCCATGATCATCCACCGACTCCCCCCTAAAATAAACTTAGTGCTAGGCCAAACAATTGCCAGCCAAATAATTGATCAGACCTGATTAGAAAAAGTAGGTCCTAAAGCTACAACTTCCCTCAACACCCCTTTAATTACAGCAACAAGCAACACCCAACGAGGCCTTGTAAAAACATACCTCATCCTATTCCTAGTCACTCTGGCACTTACTATTATTATCCTCTCCATCTAAATAGCTCGAAGAGCACCCCGGTTTAAACCTCGGGTTAACTCTAAAACAACAAATAAAGTTAAAAGAAGAACTCCCGCCCCAATCACTAGTATTCAACCCCCTTCAGAATACATAATAGCTACTCCCCCGTTATCAGCACGAAAAACGCTAAAGGGTCCTCATTCATCAGCTGACCCAACGAGGGCACCGGGTCACTGTTTCCAGCAAGTACTGGACACGAACAACAGAGACACAAAGTACATAATCATGTACCCCGCAACTATACGATCCGCTCAATCCTCAGGATGAGGTTCAGCAGCCAACGCTGCCGAATATGCAAATACTACTAACATCCCCCCCAGATAAATAAGGAAAAGAACCAATGCTAAGAAGGGGCTTCCCTGCTGCATTAATACTGCACACCCTATCCCTCCAACCATCACTAATCCTAATGCACCAAAAAAAGGAGACGGATTAGAAGCTACCGCAATCAGCCCTACGATCATTCCCACTAAACAAACTGCCATCATGAAGCACATAATTCTTGCCCGGGTTTTCACCAGAACTTATGGTTTGAAAAACCATCGTTGTTATTCAACTACAAGAACCTTAATGGCAAGCCTCCGCAAAACACACCCGCTACTAAAAATTGCAAACGACGCCCTAGTTGACCTCCCCGCACCTTCCAATATTTCGGTTTGATGAAACTTCGGCTCTCTCCTCGGACTATGCTTAATTTCACAAATCCTTACAGGGCTGTTCCTGGCTATACACTACACCTCTGACATTGCCACAGCCTTTTCATCCGTTGCTCACATCTGCCGAGACGTAAACTACGGCTGACTCATCCGTAATATACATGCCAACGGGGCCTCCTTCTTCTTTATTTGCATTTATGCCCACATCGGCCGAGGACTCTACTACGGCTCATACCTTTACAAGGAGACCTGAAATATCGGCGTCATTCTCCTACTCCTAGTTATGATAACAGCTTTCGTAGGTTACGTCCTTCCCTGAGGACAAATATCTTTCTGAGGAGCTACAGTTATTACCAACCTACTATCTGCAATCCCCTATATCGGTAACACCCTCGTCCAATGAATCTGAGGAGGCTTCTCAGTAGATAACGCCACTCTAACCCGCTTCTTTGCATTCCACTTCCTCTTTCCATTCGTAATTGCGGCCGCCACCTTTCTCCACCTTATTTTCCTCCACGAAACAGGCTCAAACAACCCACTAGGTCTTAACTCAAACGCGGATAAAATTTCCTTCCACCCATACTTTTCATACAAAGACCTCTTAGGATTTGCAGCCCTACTTATTGCGCTTACATCGCTAGCCCTCTTTACACCAAACCTATTAGGAGATCCAGACAACTTCACCCCAGCTAACCCACTTGTCACCCCTCCACATATTAAACCTGAGTGGTACTTCCTATTTGCATACGCTATTCTCCGATCAATTCCCAATAAACTAGGTGGTGTCTTAGCCCTCCTAGCTTCCATCCTAGTACTTATACTCGTTCCTATTCTACATACCTCCAAACAACGAGCACTTACTTTCCGACCCATGACCCAATTCCTCTTCTGAACTCTCATTGCAGACGTACTAATCCTTACTTGAATTGGAGGTATGCCAGTAGAACATCCTTTTATTGTAATTGGACAAATCGCGTCCCTGCTTTATTTCTCCCTATTCCTAATTTTTATGCCACTAGCAGGATGGGCAGAAAATAAAATTCTAGCATGGCGCTGTACTAGTAGTTCAGGGCCTAGAACGCCGGTCTTGTAAACCGGATGACGGAGGTTAAAATCCTCCCTAGTACTCAAAGAGAAGAGATTTTAACTCTCACCGCTAACTCCCAAAGCTAGAATTCTAAACTAAACTACTCTTTGACATATATGTACAATAACATACATTTATATTAACTTATTATGCATGGTATGTCAGTACATTACATTAATTACTCAAACCACTAGGAACTTAATTGCTAAAATCATTAAAAGATTATTAAGCAATAATCTTAAAAAACCATCGGACGATATAAAAACATAACCCACCTTGATGAACAAAAATCATTATTTACAGTATTACATTTTTAAATCACTTAATGAAACAAATAAGCTCAATTAATAACTCAACACGACATTTACAAAATCCAAATTCATACCTCGCCCTGACATCCCTAATCCTTCAAATAGAATGCACAGTAAGAACCTACCATCAGTTGATACCTTAATGCCTACGGTTATTGAAGGTGAGGGACAACAGGTTGTGGGGGTTTCACGACTTGAACTATTCCTGGCATTTGGTTCCTACTTCAGGGCCATTGATCGATTAATTCCTTCCACTTTCATCGACGCTTGCATAAGTTAATGGTGGTAATCATTCGACTCGTTACCCAGCAAGCCGGGCGTTCACTCCAGCGGGTAAGGGGTTCCTTTTTTTTTCTTTTCCTTTCAATAGACATTTCACAGTGCACAGCAATCTAAAAAAAAAGGTGGAACACACTCCCTGCTTTGTAAATATGTTAATGTGTGATAGAAAGAATGTGTTTTTTGAGTTGCATAACTGATTTCAAGAGCATAATTGATTAATTTTACTCGAAAAACCTCTAAGATACCCCCGGGGGTTCTTTTCTCCTTAAACCCCCCTACCCCCCTAAACTCCTAAAGTGTCTAACATTCCTGTAAACCCCCCGGAAACAGGAAAACCTCAAGTAGTAAGTCTGCAAGCTCAAAACGTGCCAATTTAAATTATTATAATATTAAATTT